TTTGTTGTCTTTATTAGCAGAACAAAAAACGATTGATTTAGAAAGTCAAGCAAAAGCTTTAAAATTTCGAATTGATGGAATTACAACTGATCTCAATGATGAAACGACAATTAGAAATAAATCTATTGGAATAGAAGAAATTTTGAAAAAGGTTCCTCGATGGTCATATAAATTGACCAATGGTTTAGAAGAAGAGGACGAAAATGAAGAAGAATCAACCGAAGATCCCGGGCTTCGTTCAAGAAAAGCCAAACGTGTGGTAATTTATACTGATAACGACCAAAATACCAATTCTATTACTACTAATAATAGTATTAGTAATAATGATGAAGTGGAAGAAGTAGCTTTGATACGTTACTCACAACAATCTGATTTTCGTCGGGATATAATCAAAGGATCCATGCGTGCTCAAAGACGTAAAACAGTTACTTGGGAAATGTTTCAAGCAAATATGCATTCTGCACTTTTTTTGGATCGAATAGACAAAACATTTTTTTTCTCTTTTTTTGATATATCTGAAATGATAAATAGAATTTTTAGGAATTGGCTGAGAAGAGAACCAGAATTGAGAATTTCCGAATGTGAAGAAGAGACAAAAGAAAAGGGGAAAAAATACAAGGAAAAGAAAGAGGAAAATAAACGGATACGGATAGCAATATCCGAAACTTGGGATACCATTATATTTGCTCAAGCAATAAGGGGTTCCATGTTAATAACGCAATCTTTTCTTAGAAAATACATTATATTGCCCTCATTGATAATAGCTAAAAATATCGGTCGTATATTATTATTCCAATTCCCCGAGTGGGACGAGGATTTGAAAGAATGGAATAGGGAAATGCATGTTAAATGCACCTATAATGGTGTTCAATTATCAGAAACAGAATTTCCAAAGGATTGGTTAACAGACGGTATTCAGATAAAGATTCTATTTCCTTTCTGTCTGAAACCTTGGCGAAAGCCTAAGGTACGATCTAATCTAACGAAAAAAAAAAGAAAAAAAGAAAATTTTTGTTTTTTAACAATCTGGGGAATGGAAGCAGAGCTTCCCTTCGGTTCTCCCCGAAAACAATCTCCTTTTTTTGAACCTATTTATAAGGAACTCGAAAAAAAAATTCGAAAAGTAAAAAAGAAATTTTTTCGAGTTTTAAGAGTTTTCAAAGAAAGAAAAAAATGGTTTCTGAAAGTTAGGAAAGAAAGAACGGGATGGATCCTTCCAATAGTTCTAATTCGAAAACAAATAATGAAAGAATTTGAAAAAGTAAACCCAATTTTCTTATTTAAATTGAGTAAAGTGAAAGTATATGAACCACATGAAAAGAAAAAAAATGACAAAACTCCTAATAAGATTACTCGTGAATCGAGTATTCAAATTCGATCTATGAATTGGACAAGTTATTCACTCATAGAAAAAAAAATGAAAGATCTTGCCGATAGGACACTCACAACAAGGAATCAAATAGAACAAATCACAAAAGACAATAAAAAAATAGCTATAATTTGTGATGGTAAAAGATTGGAATCGTGTAAAAATATTTTTCAGATACTCAAAAGACAATACATTCGATTATTACGTAAATCAGATTATTTTATGAAATCTTTCATCGAAAAAATATACATAAATATCTTCCATATTTTCAGTATCAATATACAACTTTTCTTTGAATCAAAAAAAAAAAATTTGAATAAATCTACCATTTACAACGATGAAACAAATCAAAATACAATGAACTTTATTTCGACTCTAAAAAAGTCCTTTTCTAATAGTATTAATAGTACTACTCTTATTACTGAAATTAGTAATAATTCAAATATTTATTACAACTTATCCTCCTTGTCTCAAGCATATGTATTTTACATATTATCGCAAACTCAATTATTTAACAAGTATGACTTGAGATCTATACTTCACTATGACAGAACTTATCCATTTCTTAGGGATACAATTAAGAATTATTGTATGACACAAGGAATATTTGATACCAAATCAAGGTACAAGAAAATTCATAAGTCTGAAATAAATGAATGGAAAAACTGGTTAAGGGATCATTATCAATACAAATTATCTCAGACGAAATGGTTTCGATTAGTACCCCCAAAATGGGGAAATAAAGTAAATAAACATTATATAATTCAAAATAAAGATAAAGACTCAATAAAATTGGATTCATATAAAAAAGAAAAAGACCAATTAATTCATTACATGAAACAAAATCATAATTATGATGCAGTGGATTCATTAACGAGTCAAAAAGAAAAATTGAAAAAACACTACAGATATGATCTTTTATCACATGAATATATGAATTATGGGAATAAAGATAAAGAGGACTCATATATTTATGAATCTACATTACAAGTAAATGGGAACCAAGAAATTCCATATAATTTATACACAATGAAAGCCGAATCATATTATATATTAATAACTATAGTTATTAATGATTACCTAGAGGAAGGATATATTGTTGATATGGATCAAAATATGAATAGAAAATATTTTGATTCTAGAATTCTTTGTTTTTCTATTAGAAAAAATATTGATATTGAAGCTTGGATCAATGCGCATATCGATACCAAGATTAATAAAAATCTTAAGACTGAAACTAATAATTATCAAAAACTTGAAAAAAAAAAACTTTTTGTTTTTGATTGGATAGGAATGAATGAAGAAAGATTATATCATAAGATATCAAATCCAGAACCTTGGTTCTTCCCAGAATTTGGGCTACTTTTTAATGCGTATAAAATTAAACCACAGATCATACCAATTCAATTACTTTTTTTAAATTTTTATTTCTATGAAAATCTTAGTCAATCTAATAACATTAACTTAAATCAAAAAAAGAATCCTCATATATCATCTAATCAAAAAGAATATCTTGAATTTGAAAATTCCAACCAAGAAAAAAATGAACAACAAGGCCAAGGAGATCTTAGATCAGATCTACGAAAACAAAAAAAAAAAAAAGATGTTGAAGAGAATCATACGAAATCAGAAATTAAAAAACATAAAAAGAAAAAACAATCCAAAAGCAATAAGGAAGCAGAACTCTATTTTTTCTTGAAAAAATATTTCCTTTTTCAATTAAGATGGGATGACTCCTTGAATCAAAGAATGATCGATAATATCAAGGTATATTGTCTCCTACTTAGACTAATAAATACAAAGGAAATTGTTATATCCTCGATTCAAAGAGGAGAGATGTGTCTGGATGTGATGCTGATTCAAAAGGATCTAGCTCTTACAGAACTAATAAAAAAAGGAATATTGATTATCGAACCAATTCGTCTATTTCTAGAAAGGGGTGTAAAATTGATTATATATCAAACCATAGGTATTTCATTGATCAATAAGAACCAAACTAATGGAAAATACCTAAAAAAAAGATATGTTGATAAGAAAAGTTTCGATAGATACATTGGACGATATAACAATATGCTTGCGAATGGAGACAAAAATCATTATGATTTTTTTGTTCCTGAAAATATTCTATCTCCCAGACGTCGTAGAGAATTAAGAATTCTAATTTGTTTCAATTCCTGTAATTGGAATGTTGTGGATAGAAATCCAGCATTTTGCAATGAAAACAAGATAAAAAACTACAGACAATTTTTGAATAAGCATCTTAATACAGATACAAATAAATTCACTACAGATACAAATAAATTCACTAAATTCAAATTCTTTCTTTGGCCCAATTACCGATTAGAAGATTTAGCTTGTATGAATCGTTATTGGTTTGATACCAATAATGGCAGTCGATTCAGTATGTCAAGGATACATATGTATCCGCGATTCAGAATTATCTAATGATATATTTCCTATCTAATCAGATAATATGCGAGATATCTAGTAGATAAAAGCAAAAAAAAAAATATACATATATCCTGTTACATTCTAGTATATGATACTTGATTAAATAGTGTATTCATATCCATTCAACTGGATCTAGGAGGAAATCCGCAGAATCTTTTTTTTTTATATATATATACAAAGAAATCATTCTCTTTCGTGAATGCAAAAATACCCTTTTCTATTTTCTATCTAATCAAATTTTCAATTCGATTTGGATGAAGTCAAAAAGTGGTATATGAATAAATCTAAATTTTTATCTGGTAGAGACAAAAATTACTGGCATAATAATTTATTATTTTTCCCGATCGGTAAAATCCACAAAAAAGAAAGAAAAAGATGAAAAAAATTTATGATCAAAAATTCATTCATCTCAGTTATTCCACAAGAAGAAAAAGAGAAAAATAAGGGATCTGTTGAATTTCAAGTATTCAGTTTCACCAATAAGATACGTAGACTTACTTCCCATTTAGAATTGCACAAAAAGGATTTTTTATCGCAAAGAGGTCTACGAAAAATTCTGGGAAAACGTCAACGACTGCTGACTTATTTGTCAAAGAAAAATGGAGTACGTTATAAGAAATTAATTGGTCAGTTGGATATTCGGGAACCAAAAATTCATTAATTTAAAAATTTCAAGATTCGTTTTGAATTTATTATTAGTTATGAGATTTTTCCTTTTAATGAAAAATTTAGGAAATAATGAATCGGGGAAGAAAAAATATGACTGTACCGGATACAAGAAAGGGTTTGATGATAGTCAATATGGGTCCTCACCACCCATCAATGCATGGTGTTCTTCGACTGATCGTTACTCTCGAGGGTGAAGATGTTATTGACTGTGAACCCATATTGGGCTATTTACACAGAGGAATGGAAAAAATAGCAGAAAACCGAACAATTATACAATATCTGCCTTATGTAACACGTTGGGATTATTTAGCTACTATGTTCACAGAGGCAATAACGGTAAATGCGCCAGAACAGTTGGGAAATGTTCAAGTACCCCAAAGAGCGAGTTATATAAGAGTAATTATGCTAGAACTGAGTCGTATAGCTTCTCATTTGTTATGGCTTGGACCTTTTATGGCGGATATTGGTGCACAGACTCCCTTTTTCTATATTTTCAGAGAGAGGGAATTACTATATGATTTATTTGAAGCTTCTACAGGTATGCGAATGATGCATAATTATTTCCGTATCGGAGGAGTAGCTGCTGATCTACCTTATGGATGGATAGATAAATGTTTGGATTTCTGCGATTATTTTTTAACCAGAGTTGCTGAATATGAAAAACTTATTACGCGGAATCCCATTTTTTTGGACCGAGTTGAAGGAGTGGGCATTATTGGTGGGGAGGAAGCAATAAATTGGGGCTTATCAGGACCCATGTTACGAGCTTCTGGAATACCATGGGATCTTCGTAAAGTTGATCATTATGAGTGTTACAATGAATTCGATTGGGAAGTCCAATGGCAAAAAGAAGGAGATTCATTAGCTCGTTATTTAGTACGAATAGGTGAAATGACGGAGTCCATAAAAATTATTCAACAGGCTATAGAAGGGATTCCGGGGGGGCCCTATGAGAATTTGGAAGTCCGACGCTTTGATTTTGATAGAGCAAAAAATTCTGAATGGAATGATTTGGAATATGGATTCATTAGTAAAAAACCTTCACCCAATTTTGAATTGTCGAAACAAGAACTTTATATGAGAGTAGAAGCCCCAAAAGGAGAATTAGGAATTTATATGATAGGAGATAATAGTGTTTTCCCTTGGAGATGGAAAATTCGTCCACCCGGTTTCATCAATTTGCAAATTCTTCCCCAATTAGTTAAAAGAATGAAATTGGCTGATATCATGACGATACTAGGTAGTATAGATATCATTATGGGAGAAGTTGATCGTTGAAATGATAATTGATATGACAGAAGTGCAAGCTATCAATTCTTTTTCTAGTTCGGAATCCGTAAAAGAAGTCTATGGACTCATATCGCTGTTTATCCCCATTTTGTCCCTTATATTAGGAATCATAATAGGGGTACTCGTAATTGTGTGGTTAGAAAGAGAAATATCCGCAGCGATACAACAACGTATTGGGCCTGAATATGCTGGCCCATTGGGAATTCTTCAAGCTATAGCGGATGGGACCAAACTACTTTTTAAAGAGGACCTTTTCCCATCTAGAGGTAATATTCGTTTGTTTAGTATTGGACCGTCTCTAGCGGTTATATCGATTCTACTAAGTTATTTAGTAATGCCCTTCGGGTATCGTCTTGTTTTAGCCGATCTCAGTATCGGTGTTTTTTTATGGATCGCCATTTCAAGTATTGCCCCTATTGGGCTTCTTATGTCAGGATATGGCTCGAATAATAAATATTCCTTTTCGGGTGGTCTACGGGCTGCTGCTCAATCTATTAGTTATGAAATACCATTAACTCTATGTGTGTTATCAATATCTCTACGTGCGATTCGTTGGAACATGAACTTTTTCCTTCTCTACTCGAAATAAAGAAAAGAGCTTGAACGTATTGAATAGATATTCCCCTTTTTATTTATCATTCGGATTGATGAGTTAAACCAGATAGTTATATGAGTGAAAGAAAACAGCCTCTAAATTCGCAGTAAGAAGACAAAATCTCATTCCCTATGTACAAGAATAAAATGGAAGTAAACATAAGATAAGCAGTGTAAACAGTTTACCCCAAGATTAGATTCTTTGATTAGTTATCATATCTTGAAGCGGGCACAAAAGATCAACTGTATGGAGTTTCCACTACTGTTTTGTATGTATTACCATACCTGGGATCAATCTAAAATAGTGGACGGTTAGAAACACTAAGGTACACAAAAGATTAGTAATGGAGATAGTTTTAGGTAGGAAAAAAGAGGTATTTCCACATAAAAAGAATCATAAGAAGGGCTTTAAGTTGGTAGAAATGATCAAGCAGTACTTCCTCACAATTCCGATCTAGAGTATGCTCCTATTCACTGATTAAGGGAATGACTATAAAGAACGAATTAATCCTTTTTTCGAAGTAGCTTCTTCTCAGAAAGAAGAACAGGAACAAAAGAAATGGAATACATACAATAATACAGACAATAAAAATATATATAGATAGAATAAGAAAAATGAAGAAAAAAAATATTTATTTTTTTCTTCTATCCATACATATGGAATTCTTATCATGATTCATGAAATGAACTAGTCTCTAATTCTTTAATATCTATTGACATAACAAGTATTTTATTAAAGGATTAAGTTATTACTGAAACAAAGATAAATTTGAATTCTAAAGGATGAGAATGAGATCAATTCGGAAGTGTTTTTTTTTCTTATTCTAGCAGACGGAATTTCATTGGTCTAATTTGGGATTATGTGACGTATCTTTATTCTTCTATTTACCTACAAAGATGTTGACGGAATCGGTCCTTACATTTATTTGTAACCATAGAGGAGCCGTATGAAGCTGAGGTCTCATGTACGGTTTTGGAATAGCGATAGGAACAGTGAGTGATGTTATTATCGACTATGATTATCTAATAGTTTAAGTACAGTTGATATAGTTGAGGCGCAGTCAAAATATGGTTTTTGGGGGTGGAATCTATGGCGTCAACCTATAGGATTTATAGTTTTTCTAATTTCTTCTCTAGCAGAATGTGAGAGATTACCTTTTGATTTACCAGAAGCAGAAGAGGAATTAGTAGCAGGTTATCAAACCGAATATTCAGGTATCAAATACGGTTTATTTTACGTTGCTTCTTACCTAAATTTATTAGTTTCTTCATTATTTGTAACAGTTCTTTACTTAGGTGGGTGGAATTTATTTATTCCATACATATTCATTCCCGAGCTTTTGGTAAAAAATAAAATGGTTGTAGTCTTTGGAATGACAATTGGTATCTTTATTACATTAGTTAAAACTTATTTGTTTCTGTTCATTTCTATCACAACAAGATGGACTTTACCTAGGATGAGAATGGATCAGCTATTAAATCTTGGATGGAAATTTCTTTTACCTATCTCTTTAGGTAATCTATTATTGACAACTTCTTTTCAACTTGTTTCACTATAAATAATAGAATATGATAACGATATTCTAGATTCCTAACCTTTCTCAAACAAGAAAAAGAAACATCACTTTATTCATGGATATCTAATATGTTCCCTATGGTGACTGGGTTCATAAATTACGGTCAACAAACAATACGAGCTGCAAGGTACATTGGTCAAAGTTTTATAATTACCCTATCTCACACAAATCGTTTACCTGTAACTATTCAATATCCTTATGAAAAATCAATCGCATCAGAGCGTTTCCGTGGTCGAATTCACTTTGAATTTGATAAATGTATTGCTTGTGAAGTATGTGTTCGTGTATGTCCAATAGATCTACCCGTTGTTGATTGGAGATTAGAAAAAAATATAAAAAAAAAACAATTGCTTAATTACAGTATTGATTTTGGATTCTGTATATTTTGTGGTAACTGTGTCGAGTATTGTCCAACAAACTGTTTATCAATGACTGAAGAATATGAACTTTCCACTTATGATCGTCACGAGTTGAATTATAATCAAATTGCTTTGGGACGATTACCGATGTCAGTAATTGGAGATTACACAATTCAAACAGTTCTGAATTGGACTCAAATCAAAATAGACAAGAATAAACTACCTGATTCGAGAACGATTACCAATTACTAAGATTTTGTTTTAATATAGAACTTTTTTTCATTTTGGTTGATTAGTAACTCTTAATACTAACTATAATATAACCATTTAGTATTGAGAATTATTGTTTGATTTAAGCTGAAAATACATTTTCCTCATAATTTATTTCGGAATAAACAATTTGAATTACTCTTTTTCGAATAAAAATAGGAATAAGATTAAATTCAATTAGAAACATTTCATATACAAGAAAAAATAGAGTAACCCTTTTTCTGAATCATTCAGTAAGGTCATGAAATATTTCGACTTATTTATCTCTTATTTTATACATAATGGATTTACTTGGACCAATACATGATATTCTTGTAATATTTCTGGGATCAGTTCTTATATTAGGGGGTTTGGGAGTAGTATTACTTACCAATCTAATTTATTCTGCCTTTTCATTGGGATGGGTTCTTTTTTGTATATCCTTATTCTATATTTCATCAAACTCCTATTTTGTAGCTGCTGCGCAGCTCCTTATTTATGTGGGAGCCATAAATGTCTTAATTATATTTGCTGTAATGTTCATAAGTGGTTCAGAATATTCTAATGATTCCCATCTTTGGACCATTGGGGATGGGGTCACTTCAGTGGTTTGTACAAGTATTTTTTTTTCACTAATTACTACTATCCCAGATACATCATGGTACGGGATTATTTGGACTACAAGATCAAACCAAATTATAGAACAGGACCTAATAAGTAATGTTCAACAAATTGGGATTCATTTATCAACAAATTTTTATCTTCCGTTTGAACTTATTTCGATAATTCTTTTAATTTCTTTAATAGGTGCAATTACTATGGCTCGTCAATAATAAATACTTAGAATTTCAAATTCTAAATCAAATAAAAAATAGAAAGGTTTTCGTTAAATTTATTGCCAATACCCTCTTTTCTTTTGTAATTGTTCTATTTTAGTCAAGTGAATCAGTTGAATTGTTATTCGTATTGAAATTTGATGAGGAATTAGTCAATGATGTTCGAACATGTACTAGTTTTGAGTGTATATTTATTTTCTATCGGTATCTATGGATTGATCACAAGTCGAAACATGGTTAGAGCACTTATGTGTCTTGATCTTATACTAAATTCGGTTAATATTAATCTCGTAACATTTTCTGATTTATTTGATAGTCGACAATTAAAAGGAGACATTTTCTCAATCTTTGTTATAGCTGTTGCAGCTGCTGAAGCAGCTATTGGTCTAGCTATTGTTTCGTCGATCTACCGTAACAGAAAATCAACTCGTATCAATCAATCCAACTTGTTGAATAATTAGTAGCAATAATAATAAATAACCATATAAATAAAGACATATTAAGACATATATATAATATTTATTGTATAATTTAGAATTTATCTATATAATATATTCATATTGATCTGATTAACCAATTTGAATTCGCATGTGCTATGACCACGTTTGTGAAAAGTCAGAATTTCTTAGCCCTTTCCTATGAACAGATTTAGAAATATTAATCCATCTTTAGATGGATTAATAAAATTTGATAAACCACTGATTCGTCTGGTGTTTATAATATTATAATATAAATATATGATTCATTTACTATGGATTTTACCAGACCAGATCGAAAAGTTTTATGTTCAAAACTGGAATTTGTAGACCCAATGTCGCATTCAGTAAAAATTTATGATACATGTATAGGGTGTACTCAATGTGTACGAGCCTGTCCCACAGATGTATTGGAAATGATACCTTGGAATGGATGTAAAGCTAAACAAATTGCTTCTGCGCCAAGAACCGAGGACTGTGTAGGTTGTAAGAGATGTGAATCTGCTTGCCCAACAAATTTTTTGAGTGTTCGTGTTTATTTATGGCATGAAACAACTCGGAGCATGGGTCTATCTTATTGATACGTTACAAAAAACTCCACTTGAATCATTTGATTCCTTTTTACCGACAAAAACCCGTACTCGATAAAATATATTATTCCGAGCACGGGTTTTTCTGGTCAAAGCGTATCTTGTCTTTATCACGAGTTATTTTCCTTGGTTAACAATAATTGTCGTTTTGCCAATATTTGCAGCTTCTTCCATTTTTTTTCTCCCCCATAAAGGGAATAAGGTCTTTCGATGGTATACTACTTGTATTTGTTTAATGGAACTCCTCCTAACAACCTATGTATTCTGTTATCATTTCCAATTGGATGATCAATTAATCCAATTGGAGGAGGATTTCAAATGTATAAATATTTTTGATTTTCACTGGAGACTGGGAATCGATGGACTTTCCATAGGACCCATTTTACTAACAGGATTTATCACTACTTTGGCAACTTTAGCGGCTTGGCCAGTTACTCGAAATTCGCGATTGTTCTATTTACTAATGTTAGTAATGTATAGTGGTCAAATAGGATTATTTTCTTCTCGAGACCTTTTACTTTTTTTCATCATGTGGGAGTTAGAATTAATTCCTGTTTACTTACTTCTATCTATGTGGGGGGGAAAGAAACGTTTGTATTCGGCTACAAAGTTTATTTTGTACACTGCAGGGGGTTCTGTTTTTCTCTTAATAGGAGTTTTAGGTATGGGTTTATATGGTTCCAATGAACCAACATTAGATTTTGAAAGATTAGCTAATCAATCATATCCTGTAGCATTGGAAATAATATTCTATTTTGGTTTCCTTATTGCTTATGCTGTCAAATCGCCGATTATACCCCTGCATACATGGTTACCAGATACCCATGGAGAAGCACATTACAGTACATGTATGCTTCTAGCTGGAATCTTATTAAAAATGGGAGCATATGGATTGATTCGAATTAATATGGAATTATTACCCCACGCTCATTCTCTATTTTCTCCCTGGTTGGTGATAGTTGGAACGATACAAATAATCTATGCAGCTTCAACCTCTTTCGGTCAACGCAATTTAAAAAAGAGAATAGCCTGCTCCTCCGTATCTCACATGGGTTTCATAATTATAGGAATTGGTTCTATAACCGACACAGGACTTAATGGGGCTATTCTACAAATACTCTCTCATGGATTTATTGGTGCTGCACTTTTTTTCTTGTCGGGAACGAGTTGTGATAGAATACGTTTTGTTTATCTAGACGAAATGGGTGGGATATCTCTTCCAATGCCAAAAATATTTACTATGTTTAGTAGTTTCTCGATGGCTTCTCTTGCATTGCCGGGAATGAGTGGTTTTGTTGCCGAATTAGTAGTATTTTTGGGGATAATTACCAGTCCAAAATATCTTTTAATGCCAAAAATTCTAATTACTTTTGTAATGGCAATTGGAATGATATTAACTCCTATTTATTTATTGTCTATGTCACGTCAGATGTTCTATGGATACAAGTTATTCAATGTCCCAAACTCCCTTTTTGTAGATTCTGGACCGCGAGAACTATTTGTTTCGATCTGTATCTTTTTACCCGTAATAGGTATTGGTATTTATCCGGATTGCGTTTTCTCACTATCAGTTGATAAAATAGAAGGTATTTTATCTAATTATTTTCATAGATAGTTTTCATTAATGAGAAAGTATTATAATTCTGTGGTTTTCATTTACTATTTTTTATTCCCCATACAATGGAAAAAAGTGAATTCAAATTGTAATTAGATACATCTCGAGTTTTGGAGAACCACTTCCATAGTTCTCCAAAACTCGCACAAACTTTCATTATATATGGCCTGATATTCTTATCTTATGTATTTCTTTGTATTCTTTTTATGTTTATGTAATTTATTCAATTAGATTGTAATGTGAATGAACCATAACTATGTAGACCTATTCCTAATAGATTGATCCCAAAATAGCATATCCAAATTATAAGAAATCCTATAGAAGCTACAAGTGCTGGATTGGTACCTTGAAAATTGATATTTATTCTAATATGCGAATAAATCGCGAATATGGTCCAAGTAATAAATGCCCAAGTTTCTTTGGGGTCCCAATTCCAATAGGATCCCCATGCCTCATTAGCCCATACTGCTCCCGAAAGTATGCCCATGGTTAAAAAAATGAACCCTAAACTAATGATACGATAAGTCCAATAATCCAAACGCTGAGTCAATTGATATTTGTAATAATTTCGAAATGAAAGAAAAGAGGTGTTTTTAAAAACACTTCTTTTTTTATTCAAATATTCGGTCTCAGCAAAGAAAAATGACTTAATTAAGAAATTTTTCCTTTTACAAAAAATATCCATGTTTTTTCGAAATGTAATAACTAAAAGAGCGACTGATAATAATGATCCGCATAAAAGAGTTGCATAGCTCAATAACATCATACTTACGTGCATCATTAACCATTGAGATTTTAGAGCAGGTACTAATATTGCAGATTGTCGCATTTCAGTTGAAAGACATGACGTGACGAAGCCTTGAGTAAAAATAACACTTGGTACGGTTATTACGCTTAAATCATTTTTATAATTCCTAAGATAGGGAATCATATGAATAATGGAGAAACTCCACGAAAGGAATATTAATGATTCGTATAAATTACTTAACGGAAAATGCCCCGAATAAATCCATCGAGTAATTAATAATCCTGTTATAGAGAAAAAAGTGGATATTATCCCTTTTTCTGACGAATCACATAATCCTGCAATTTTGGGGATTAATAAGGTCATCAAATGAATCGTAATCACAATTGAAATGATCGAAAAAGAGATATGAGTTAATATATGTTCTAAAGTCACAAATATCATAAAAAAGGTCCCATTGCCAAATGGAAATCAGGAATTAAATATATTATAGAATGAATCTATTCTGCCCTTTTATGGGATGCCGCCACTCGGACTCGAACCGAGATGCTCTAGCACTGCTTCCTAAGAGCAGCGTGTCTACCGATTTCACCATGGCGGCTTGGCTTACTTGAAATAATAATAGTCGATTCATGTTGAATCGTCGAGATTCGACGATTCAACATGGATCGATGAATAAATACTCGTGTCTAGTCTAAATTAGACATATATATTTTATTTGAATGCTCAATCAATGATCTATCGTCATAGGGTTCAGTTTTAACAATCAATTTTCACGTCCTATAAAATTTTTCCGTAACAGTTAGAACTGGATAGTTTTGCTCTCATATGAGATATAGAACTCAGAATGGAATCGTCTTTTTTTTATCTTTTTTTGATGATTTTGTTCATGGATACAAAAAAAATGGATTTTAGTAACGAACAAAATCAAATAACTATACCTACTATTTCATATGTATCACAATTTCATCATTAAATCAAGAAATTTTTCTAACAATTTCGATACCTTACTTATTATTATTAAATATTACTATTCCCTATTGTGTAAATAATTCTACATTTATGATAACATATTTCTCAAATAAATTAGGTTTTGGGGCTAGGCATATAACAAAAGAATTTCAATCTCTATTACAATTGTACTTTTTCCAATTTATTCGATTTTTCTATTGAAAAAAGTACAATTGATAGGAAAAAAACAACCATCTCATGAATTAAATATATATACTCTAATGAAAATAAAAAATAATACTTAGAACCCCGTAGCATCTGTCTATTGCTAATTCTTTTGTCTATAGACAGAATTATTACTATAGATAAAAGACAAAAGAATTGGTATTCCACATACCGCAACAGTTATTATTAACTAATATGCAAGAGTTCATTAGTTAATGTGAATCATTCATCTTAAAAAGTTTAAATTTTTGCGTGTTGTGTGTATTCAAATTATTCCAGGGCTTTATTATTTTTTTGTTGCACAAAAAAACTTTTTGAATGCCTAGTAGAAACCGATTTAGCTAAAGAAAAAGCTTTTATTGCAGCTAAATACCCCCTTTTCTTCCAAATATTTCTACGAATACGTTTTTTTGATATAGAAGTGCGTTTTTTTGGAACCGCCATTAAAAAAAAAGTTACTAATTTTTATTGTTCTATGTGAAAGACATGTATTGTTCAAAAAAAAATAGATTGTTCTTTCTTTTTATCTATACTTATTGCACCAATAATAGTTTTATTTTCGTTTTTTTTTTTCATTTTCATAAAACATTTCATAACATACAAATATATAATAATAAATCATAGATAAATTCTATATAACTATATAAATATATACATATATATCATATAACATATCGTATTAACACTGGTTAATACTTGGTTAATACTAAAGTAGTTAAACAAAAGATTCCCTGGATCTTAATAAACAAAAGTTTTACTTATTAGATTTGAAGCCAATTAATAAAATTCGTAACATTTCAAATAAATTAACTAAAATAACTAGGTTTTTCATTTTTTTGAGTCGAGTTATTAGTGGCCAATATGATCCATATTCGAATCAAATATCAAATACTGTTTTGGTGTAACTTTTTCTTTACTTAAATTTAGTATATACTAGTAGTATGATTCAAAATTTCATATTTTGTATCTTAATTAAGTATCTATCTTTACTATTGAGCAGTAATATTTTCTTAGTTATTTGATCATATTATTTGCTATTTGCTTTGCCAACCGATTGTAATTTTTTTTTATTGTTCCCTTGGAATAATTGGTGAATTGAAAACAATTAAATTTTCAATTTATAAAATATAAAATAAGAGAAAAATTCGAATTTCTTTTTTTATGGAACATACATATCAATATGCGTATATAATACTCTTTCTTCCACTTCCAGTTACTATGTCAATAGGATTTGGACTTCTGTTTGTTCCGACAGCAACAAAAAATATTCGTCGTATGTGGGCTTTTGTTAGTGTTTTACTGCTAAGTATGGTTATGGGGTTTTCGGTCAATCTGGCTATTCAGCAAATAAATGGAAGTTTTATCTATCAATATCTATGTTCTTGGACCATCAATAATGATTTTTCCTTAGAGTTCGGATACTTGATCGATCCACTTACTTCTATTATGTCATTACTAATTTCTACTGTTGGAATCATGGTTCTTATGTATAGTGACAATTATATGTCTCACGATCAGGGATATCTGAGATTTTTTGCTTATATGAGTTTTTTCAATACTTCCATGTTGGGATTAGTTACTAGTTCCAATTTGATACAAATTCATATTTTTTGGGAACTAGTGGGAATGTGTTCCTATTTATTAATAGGTTTTTGGTTCACACGACCTATTGCAGCAAGTGCTTGTCAAAAAGCTTTTGTAATTAATCGTGTAGGTGATTTTGGTTTATTATTAGGAATCTTAGGTTTTTATTGGATAACAGGTAGTTTAGAATTTAGAGATTTGTTCGAAATAGTTAATAACTTGATCCATAATAATGGGGTCAATTTAAAATTTGCTATTTTATGTGCCTGTTTATTATTTCTTGGTGCAGTTGCTAAATCCGCACAATTTCCCCTTCACGTGTGGTTACCTGATGCTATGGAGGGACCTACTCCCATTTCGGCTCTTATTCATGCTGCTACTATGGTAGCAGCCGGAATTTTTCTTGTAGCACGACTTCGTCCTCTTTTTATAGTTATACCTTACATAATGAATCTCATTTCTTTAATAGGTATAATAACACTATTATTAGGAGCTACTTTGGCTCTTGCTCAAGGAGACATTAAAAGAAGTTTAGCCTATTCGACAGTGTCTCAATTGGGTTATATTATGTTAGCCCCAGGTATAGGTTCTTATCGAGCTGCTTTATTTCATTTGATCACTCATGCCTATTCTAAAGCTTTATTGTTTTTGGGATCCGGATCTATTATTCATTCAATGGAACCCGTTGTTGGATATTCGCCGGATAAAAGTCAGAATATGGTTCTTATGGGTGGTTTAAAAAAATATGTTCCAGTTACAAGAATCACATTTTTATTAGGTACACTTTCTCTTTGTGGTATTCCACCTCTTGCTTGTTTTTGGTCCAAAGATGAAATTCTTACTGATAGTTGGTTGTATTCACCAATTTTCGCAATAATAGCTTATTTCACAGCAGGATTAACCGCATTTTATATGTTTCGAGTGTATTTACTTACTTTTGATGGCTGTTTGCGCGTTCATTTTCAAAATTATAGTAGCACTAAGCGTAGCTTGTTCTGTTCAATGTCTGTATCTCTATGGGGGAGAGAACCACTAAAAATAGACAATGAAAATTTACCTTTCTTAATCTTAAAAAGAAATATTAATAATAAGGTATTCTTTTTTTCATTTTTTTCAAAGGGTACATATAAAAATAAAATTTATAATAATGTAATAAATCGGATGCAATACTTTCGTACGTACTTTCAAAATAAATACACTTACATGTATCCTCATGAATCGGAAAATACTGTGCTATTTCCTCTGCTTGTATTAGTACTATTTACTTTGGTCGTTGGATTAATAGGAATTCCTTTTGATCAAGGAGTAATATATTTTGATATATTATCGAAATGGTTAACTACATTGACAAACCCTTTCCAAAAGAATTCTGTGGATTGGTACGAATTTTTGACGAATGCTATTTTTTCAGTAAGTGTATCCCTTTTCGGACTATTCATAGCATCCATTTTCTATGGGTCTGTTTATTCATCTTTCCAGAATTTGAACTTAATCAATTTTTTTGTAAAAAGGAGACCTAGGAGAATTCTATTGGATCAAATAAAAAATGTAATATACAATTGGTCATATAATCGTGGTTACATAGATATTTTTTATACTAGGGGCTTAACTATGAGTATAAGACGATTGTCCAAATTAATTCAGTTTTTTGATAGATATATAATTGATGGAATTACAAATGGGATTGGTGTTGCAAGTTTCTTTCTAGGGGAAGGGATAAGATATATAGGCGGGGGGCGAATATCGTCTTATTTATTCTTGTATTTATCTTATGTATCAATATTTTTCATATTTTATCAATATTTTGATTTTTGATTTTTCCAGAAGAAATGAAACAAAAGATATGGTAGAACTAAGACAGTCATTGTATGAGGTCTACCCAATGCTAGATGCAGAGGCGCATAATAGATCGATATGAAC